TACAAAAAGAGGGAGAAGTCGAGCTACAAGAAAAATTCCCGCTGCTACCATAGTAGCAGCATGTATCAAAGCTGAAATAGGAGTAGGCCCTTCCATGGCATCCGGTAACCATACATGAAGAGGGAATTGGGCTGATTTAGCAATTGCGCCCGAAAATAATAGAACGGCACACAAAATAACAAATAAAAAATTCACCTTATTATTAGCAATCAAGTTATTGAAAATTTCGAACAAATCCCTAAATTCGAAACTACCCGTTATCCAATAAAGGCCTAAAATTCCTACTAATAAACCAAAATCCCCTACACGATTAGTTACAAACGCTTTTTGACAAGCATTTGACGCAATAGGTCGTGTGAACCAAAACCCTATTAATAGATAAGAACACATTCCAACCAATTCCCAAAAAATATAAATTTGTATCAAATTCGAACTAGTAACTAATCCCAACATTGCAATATTGAAAAAAATCATATAGGCAAAAAATCTCAAATAGCTTTGATCATGAGCCATATAATTGTCACTATAAAGAAGAACCATAATTCCAATCGTAGTAATTAACATTGAAAAAATAGAGGTAAGTGGGTCGATCAAGTGGCCGAACTCTAAAGAAAAATCATTATTGAGGGTCCAAGACCATACATATTGATAAATAGAACTGCTACTTATTTGTTGAATAGTCAGATCGGTCGAAAAAATCATAACTATACTGATCACTAAAACACTTGGAAAAGACCACAGACGACGAAGTTTTTTTGTTGCTGTCGGAAAAAGGAGGAATCCTGCTCCTATTAACACAGGGACTGGAAGTGTAACAAAAGGTATAACCCACGAATACTGATATGTATGTTCCATAATTTTTTTTTGAATTTATGTTTTAATTAATTGTTTCTTGTTTCTGATTCATCGACTTTTTTTTTATAAACAGAGTAGAGTTTGAAAACTCAATAGATAATTAATGAATCGTAAAAATCATTTTTTTGAACTATAGATGTCTTTCACATCCAACTATACTAAATAACCTGTTTTTTTTTTTTGAATGGCAGTTCCAAAAAAACGTACTTCTCTATCAAAAAAGCGTATTCGAAAAAAGATTTGGAAACGAAAAAGGATATTGGTCAGCGTTGAAAGCTTTTTCGTTAGCGAAATCTCTTTCTACTAGTAATTCAAAAAGTTTTTGGGAGCGATAAATAAAAAATCAAACGTTGAAATAATTTAACTCCCTTTGAGATGTGAAAAAACTCTAGTTTTTTTATTATTTCAAATTTTAGTTATTGTTTTAGATGTTTTATATTTTATATTATAATATTATAAATATATTAAATAAAAATATAAAATATTAAATAAAAATATAAATAAAATATTTTTAAATATAAATCAAATAGAATAGAATAATATTTAATATAATCAATTTTATTAACTAATTAATAATAATATTTTTATATAATTAATAATAAATTTTATATAATTAATAATAAAATAATTTAATAATAAAATAATAAAATTTTTATTAATGAAAAATAGAAAATATATAAAAAAAAAAATGGATTCTTTAATTGTTTAATGTTACTTTACTGTTTTGAAGTAATCAATATTTAATTTATTAAATTGACCTCCTTTCGTTTTTATGATATCGTATCTATTTTTTTATATTTTTTATGATATCGTATATATAATGTAGAAAAAGAATTTTTAGTTTACTGAATTAAAAAAATAAAGAGCGGACAGAACTCGAATTTTTTTTATATGATATGTGGCGATCAATACCTAATTGGGTTGCCAAATCATAACGATTAATACAATAAAATCTTTCTATAAATCCCTTGTAGTACTGAAATTCGAATTCAGAGAATTTTTTATTTAAAATTGATATTTATAGGGGTTTCTTTGTAGAAGAGTTTAAACTACAAAAAAAACATCCTTATAAAATTAACTAAAATTGCCGCAATAATAAGGTCATAATAAGGATTGTTATCTTAAGGGTTTTTATAGGAAACATTCAAATCCTTATTTACTTATTTAAATTTAAGGAAAGGAATTTTTTTATTAATTTGTACATTTCTTAATAATTTGTATATTTATTAAAAAGTATTCCATTGAATTGATTCTTTCAAGTTCGACGATTGAATAAAAATAGATTATTATAATTTCGAGCAAGCCGCTATGGTGAAATCGGTAGACACGCTGCTCTTAGGAAGCAGTGCTAGAGCATCTCGGTTCGAGTCCGAGTGGCGGCATAAACGTCTTTTAATTTTCAAAAGGACACAATAAGTCCTATAATGTCCTATAATAAATTCAATTCTTGATTTCAATTCCATAGAATTGAGGCCTTCTCTTTTTCATTTCTTTTTTAAGTTCAAAATTTTTATGATATTTTCGACGTTAGAACGTATATTAACTCATATATCTTTTTCGGTCATTTCAGTTGTAATTACAATTCATTTGATAACTCTATTATTCGATGAATTCGTCAGACTATATGATTCATCAGAAAAAGGTATGATAACTACTTTTTTCTGTATAACAGGATTATTAGTTACTCGTTGGATTTATTCAGGACATTTACCATTAAGTAATTTATATGAATCATTAATCTTTCTTTCATGGGGGTTCTCCATTATTCATATAATTCCGTATTTTCAAAAGTGTAAAAAAAATTTAAGCATATTAATCCTACCAAGTAATTTTTTTACCCAATGCTTTGCGACTTCGAGTCTTTTAACTGATATACATCAATCCGAAATACTAGTACCCGCTCTTCAATCCCAGTGGTTAATGATGCATGTAAGTATGATGATATTGGGCTATGCCGCTCTTTTATGTGGATCATTATTATCGGTAGCACTTCTAGTAATTACATTTCGAAAAGTCATAAAAATTTTTGATAAAAGCACTAATTTATTAAATGATTCATTTTCCTTTGGTGAGGTCCAATACATGATGGAAAGAAGCAATGTTTTAAGCAATACTTATTTTTTTTGTTCTAGGAATTATTACAGGTTTCAGTTGATTCAACAATTAGACCAGTGGGGTTATCGTATTCTTAGTATAGGGTTTATCTTTTTAACCGTAGGTATTCTTTCGGGAGCAGTCTGGGCTAATGAAGCGTGGGGATCATATTGGAATTGGGACCCAAAAGAAACTTGGGCATTTATTACTTGGATCATATTCGCGATTTATTGTCATACTCGAACAAAAACAAATAAAAATTGGAACGATTTCAATTCTGCAATTGTCGCCTCTATTGGCTTTCTTATAATTTGGATATGCTATTTCGGAGTTAATTTTTTAGGAATAGGGTTACATAGTTATGGTTCATTTACATTGACATCTAATTGAATTGAAACAAGAGTCTGACGAATAGAAGGATAGGACAGCATAACACATATATATAACAAGCTTTGACATTTGACATATATAACAAACTTTTGGAAAAACATTGAGAACCTTTTGAATCACGATATTACTTGATTCAAAAAGTTCTCATAAATGCCAAACATATCTTGTTCCAATTCTTTTTTTTTTTAACTTAAATTTGAAAAAAAAAAAAGGAAGTTTTTTTATTGTATAGCAATTTACATTTTTTTTTTTTAATTTAAAATATAGGATTCTTTTTTGATTTTTTGTTTTATAATTACCTATAAAATTAAAAAAAAAAAATTACCTATAAAAATAATTAGATAGAATAGCTTCGACCTTGTCAACGGATAATGATAGCACGAAATCGGGATAAATACCAATCGCTATTACAGGAAGAAGGATAACAATAGAAATAAATAACTCCCGAGGTCCCGAATCAAAACAATAAGAATTGGAGGCATTAAACAGCTTGTATCCATAGAACATCTGGCGTAACATAGATAATAAATAAATTGGAGTTAATATCATTCCAACTGCCATTACAAAAGTAATTAGTATTTTTGGTATTAAAAGAAATTTTTGGTCAATAATTATTCCAAAAAAAACTATCAATTCAGCAAAAAAACCGCCCATGCCCGGCAATGCAAGGGAGGCTAATGATAAGATACTGAACATCATGAATATTTTTGGCATTGGGGTAGCCATTCCACCCATTTCATCAAAATAAGCAAGACGTATTCTATCAAAACTAGTTCCTGCCAAGAAAAACAATGCAGCGCCAATAAATCCATGTGATATTATTTGTAAAATGGCTCCGTTGAGTCCCATATCGCTTATAGAACAAATTCCTATAATTATAAAACCCATATGAGATACAGAAGAGTAAGCTATTCTTTTTTTTAAATTGCGTTGCCCAGGGGATGTTAAAGCTGCATAGATTATTTGCATTGCGCCTACTATTATTAACCAGGGAGAAAATAGCGAATGAGCGTGGGACAATAATTCCATATTGATTCGAATCAATCCATACGCGCCCATTTTTAATAAGATTCCGGCTAGAAGCATACAAGTACTGTAATGTGCTTCCCCATGGGTATCTGGCAACCATGTATGTAAAGGCATAATCGGTGATTTGACAGCAAAAGCAATAAGAAATCCAATATACAATAATATTTCCAAAGTTATAGGATATGATTGATTGGCTAATATTGCAAAATGGAATGTTGGTTCATTCGAACCATATAAAGCGATACCTAAAGCTCCTAGTAATAAAAAAACAGAGCTTCCGGCAGTATACAAAATAAACTTTGTAGCTGAATACAGCCGCTTCTTTCCTCCCCACATGGCTAGAAGTAGATAAACGGGAATTAATTCTAACTCCCACATGATGAAAAAAAGTAAAAGATCTTGAGAAGAAAATAATCCTATTTGACCACTATACATTGCTAACATCAAAAAAGAGAATAATCGGGAATCCCGAGTAACCGGCCAAGACGCTAAAGTAGCTAAAGTGGTGATAAATCCTGTCAGTAAAACAGGTCCTAGAGAAAGTCCATCTATTCCCAATCTCCAGTAAAAATCAAAAAAATTGATCCATTTATAATCCTCTGTTAATTGAATTAATGGATCGTCCAATTGGAAATAATAAGAAAATGCATAGGTCATTAAAAGAAGTTCTAATATAGAAATATATATAGTATACCGCCTAATTACCTTATTTCCTCTATGAGGGAAAAAGAAAATTAAAGAACCCGCGGATATCGGTAAAACTACAAATATTGTTAACCAAGGAAGAGAGTTCGTGGTAAAGACAAGATAGACTTGGTCCAGAAAAACCCGTACTCGAACACATAATATATATATATTCTTTATATATTTATTTTATTCTATATATATATATATAGAATAATTTCTTTTCTTTTTCGAGTACGGGTTTTTGTCGATAAACAAAAAATCAAATGGATTCAAGTGAGGTTTTCTATAAAGTATCAATAAGCTAGACCCATGCTGCGAGTTGTTTCATGCCATAAATAGACTCGAATACTCAGGAAATCCGTTGGGCAGGCGGATTCGCACCTCTTACAACCGACACAGTCCTCCGTTCTTGGAGCAGAAGCAATTTGCTTAGCTTTACATCCGTCCCAAGGTATCATTTCTAATACATCCGTGGGACAGGCTCGGACACATTGAGTACATCCTATACATGTATCATAAATCTTTACTGAATGTGACATTGGATTTATAATTTTTTTTGAACATCATAATTTTTCGATCTAGTCAATTTCTAAATGAATCCTATATTTACTTAGAGGATAAACATATATTTCAATACCAGATGAATCAATGATTTATCATAACTTTTCTATTCAATTTCGAATCGATCGAGGAGAGAGAGACAAGGTACTTTAATTTCATACGTTTTCGCAAACATTATCAGATACCTTATTATCATATTCATCAATTCGAATTGATAAATAGGGATATTTTATTTTATATCATTAATACTACTTATTCAACAAATTGGATTGATTGATACGGATTGATTTTCTGTTACGATAAATTGACGAAACAATAGCCAGCCCAATAGCTGCTTCAGCAGCTGCGATAGCTATAACAAAAATTGAGAAAATATTTCCTTTTAATTGGCGATTATCAAAAAAGTCAGAAAATGTTACCAAATTTATATTAACTGCATTCAGTATAAGTTCAAGACACATAAGGGCTCTAACCATATTTCGACTCGTGATCAATCCATAGATACCAATAGAAAATAAATAGGCACTCAAAACAAGTACATGTTCGAGCATGGTCAAACAACTCCTTATCAATTTCGATTTATTTCAATAAAAAAAAAACAATTCAATTAAACATCAACAAATTGAATTGATCAGAATAAGAATGTCACAAGGATAGACGAAAGAAATATATTGATAATAAATCAAATAAAAGAACTTATACATGAATAATCTTCAAATCAATTTGTACATGAATAATCTTCAAATCAATTTGTACATGAATAATCTTCAAATCAATTTGTACATGAATAATCTTCAAATCAATTTGAAATAAAATGGATGTGATAAGATAGAACGAAGTTTAATTTGAATTACGATTGACAATTCTAAAGATTTATTATTGACGAGCCACTGCAATTGCACCTATCAAAGCAACTAAAAGAATTATTGAAATGAACTCAAATGGAAGAAAAAAATCTGTTGATAAATGAATTCCAATTTGTTGAACATTACTTATCAAATCTTGCTCTAGAATCTGGTTTGCTCTTGCAGTCCAAATAATACCGTACCAAGACGTATCTGGAATACTAGTAATTAGTGAAACAAAAATACTTGTACAAACTAAGGAAGTAACTCCATTCCCAACAGTGAAAAGATTGAAATCTTTGTAATATTCTGAACCGTTCATGAACATCACAGCGAATAGAATTAAAACATTTATAGCTCCCACATAAATAAGGAGCTGTGCAACAGCTACAAAATGAGAGTTTGATAAAATATAGAATAAGGATATACAAACAAAAACCAATCCCAATGAAAAAGCAGAATAAATTGGGTTGGTAAAGAATACTACTCCCAGCCCCCCCAATATCAGACCGATTCCGAGAAAGATTAAAAGAAAATCATGTATTGGTCCAGGCAAATCCATTGTGCATAAAATAAGAAATCAAAAATCGAATTATTTTTTTCATGACCTTATTGACCCGACCAGGAAAAACTTAGTTCTATTAGATGCGTAATTGAATTACACTTAAATTACTGAAACTTTTAGGCTAATTTCATTCTGTCTGTAAAAAGAGACTTCAATATTTTAAAGTTCAATTTAGAACGAATTGTGAATAAAATTACAGATGTATTAATAGATTTGCAATCCAAATTAGGCAAATTAGGGAGGGATGCGATTCTCATCAACCAAACATAGTATTTGTAGTTTTTCTAGTGTGTTGACCGAGCAAAATGAAGGAAAAAACCCATTCCATTTCTGTCTCTTTACATACAAACTGAACTCAATTTTAGTAATTGGAAATTGCTCTTTAATCCAATTTGAATCAAAGCAAGTTTACTCATTTTTTTTGAGGTGAATTCAAAATTGTTCGAATTGTATAATCGTCAATTACTGACATTGGTAAACGACCTAAAGCAATTTGATTATAATTTAATTCGTGACGATCATAAGTAGAAAGCTCATATTCTTCGGTCATTGATAAACAGTTTGTTGGACAATACTCAACACAGTTTCCACAAAATATACAGATTCCGAAATCAATACTGTAATTAAGCAACTCTTTCTTTCGAATATCAGTTTCCAATTTCCAATCAACAACAGGTAGATCTATAGGACATACACGAACACATACTTCACAAGCAATGCATTTATCGAATTCAAAATGGATTCGACCGCGGAAACGTTCCGATGTAATTAATTTTTCATAAGGATATTGAATCGTTACAGGTAAACGATTTGCGTGGGATAAGGCGATCATGAAACTTTGACCAATGTACCTTGCAGCTCGTATAGTTTGTTGACCATACTTCATGAGACCAGTTAGCATGGGGAACATATCGTAAATAGTTATGAAAAATTTTATATTTGGTTCTTTCTCTTGGTTGAGACAAGCCATGAATATATAAAAGTAGTCCCTTATTTTTTATTTCTTTATAGTGAAAAGAGTTCAGAAGAGGTTGTTAATAATAAATTACCGAGAGAAATAGGTAAAAGAAATTTCCATCCGAGATTTAATAGTTGGTCCATTCGTAGTCTAGGTAAAGTCCATCTTGTTGTGATAGGAATGAACAAGAACAAATAGGTTTTAATCAACGTAATAAAGATACCAATTGTTGTTTCAAAAACGCCACTTATTTTCTCTTTATTTATTTCAAAAAGCTCAATGTACGGAATAGAAATATTCCAACCGCCCATGTAAAGAACTGTTACAAATAATGAAGAAACTAATAAGTTTAAATAAGAAGCAATATAAAATAAACCAAATTTGATACCTGAATATTCGGTTTGATAACCTGCCACTAATTCTTCTTCTGCTTCTGGTAAATCAAAGGGTAATCTCTCACATTCTGCTAGAGAAGAAATTAAAAAAATAATAAACCCTATAGGTTGACGCCACAAATTCCACCCCCAAAAACCATATTTTAATTGTGCCTCAACTATATCAACTGTACTTGAACTATTAGATAATCATAGTCGGTAGTAACATCACTGCTCCCAGCGCTATTACAGAACTGTACATGAGATTTTCACCTCATACGGCTCCTCGAAGGTCATAAAAAATCTAAGGGCCAGATTGTATTATTTATCTTGATATTTTTGTATCATAGATAAGATCCAAATTTATTGGTTGTTCCCAAATTCGACCAATGGAATTCTGTCGGTTATAATATTAACATTATAGAAAAAGTACTTCTGAATTGATCTCATCCTTTAAGAATTGCCATTTTTCTTTATTTTTCTTTATTGAGGAATAACTTCAATCCCTCAATAAAATACATCTTGTAGAAATACCAATACATATTTCATTCTATAGTTTTCGATTACGAGAAATAATTAGGCATTCCCTTACCCTAGTTCATGAATTCTGATACGAATTCGATCTCTATGACTATGGATATAGGAAATAAGACAATCAAAAAGACAAAGTGAATGTATAATAAATAAAAGGAAAGGGTTATTTCGTTCCTGATAGTTATTTCTTTGATCGGTGGTTGACAGTATACTTTGGATCGGAATCGGGGGGAGTACTGCCTGATCGTTTCTACCAACTTTTTGCCCCAATTTATATTCTTTTTATAATTACAAATTCGAATTCAAAAGAAAATTAACATTCTTTTTTTTATATTTTATATATTCAAATTCAATATTTTTTTATATATTCAAATTCAATATTATGCAGAAATTTTCTTTTGAATAAATTAAAGAACCTATATTACTAATCCGTTGCGTATCTTGGTCTTCCTATTCATCCACTCATTCTATTCTTTCTCAATCGTCCGTTAAACTTAAAGTAATTCATATACGTTAAACTTAGAGTAATTCATATAAATAAATGATAGTAAAAACTCAATAAGGCTATAGGACTTACTTTTGAACCCGCTTCAAGTTAGGATGATTAATCAACGAATCTTGGGGCACCCGGTCTAGTTTTCTTATGTTTATTTCTGTTTTACTTTTGTACATAAGAAATGAGCCTCCATTTTTTTACTGCACATTTAGAAGCTGTTTTCTTTCACTCATATAACCATCTAATTAAATTCATCAACCCAAATGGTGAATAAAAAAATGAAGATATCCTATTCAACTCATTTCGACTTCTTTTATTTTATCGTTCTAAGTCGAAAAAAAAAATAGGTAAAAACTTATATTTTAACGACTCACACGTAGAGCTATGGATAAGACACAGAGAGTTAAGGGTATTTCATAACTAATAGATTGAGCAGCAGCTCGTAGACCACCTAAAAAGGAATATTTATTATTTGATCCATATCCTGACATAAGAAGTCCAATAGGAGCAATACTTGAAATGGCAATCCATAAAAAAACGCCGATATCTAGATCGGCTAAAACAAGGCGATAGTCAAAAGGAATTACTGAATAGCTTAATAGAGTTGATATGACTGCTATGGACGGTCCGATACTGAAAAAACGATTATCGCCTCGAGATGGAAAAAGATTCTCTTTGAAAATTAATTTTGTCCCATCTGCTAGAGCTTGAAGAACTCCCAAAGGACCGGCATATTCCGGTCCAATCCGTTGTTGTATCCCTGCAGATATTTCTCTTTCTAACCACACAATTACTAATATACCTATTGCAACTCCCAATATAAGAGTAAAAATAGGTACAAGCATCCCTAGAATTCCATAGATCCCATTTAAGTTTAAGGATTCCAATTTTGAAAAAGAATGCATACCCTGTACTTCTCTTATATCAATTGCTTCTGTTGTATCAAGTATCATTTCAACGATCAACTTCTCCCATAATGATATCTATGCTACCTAGTATTGTCATAATATCAGCCAATTTCATTCTTTTAACTAATTGAGAAATAATTTGCAAATTGATAAAACCCGGAGGACGAATTTTCCAGCGCCAAGGAAACCCGCCCTGATCCCCTATCAGAAAAACTCCCAACTCCCCTTTTGGGGCTTCGACTCTCACATAAAGTTCTTGTTTCGGCAATTCAAAAGTAGGAGAAGTTTTTTTACTAATGAACCGATATTCAAAATCATGCCACTCTCCATCCCTTTCTCGATTAAAATGCCTATTTTCTAAATTCTCATAGGGCCCTCCCGGAATTCTTTCCAGAGCCTGTTGAATAATTTTAATTGATTCTGTCATTTCACCAATTCGGACTAAATAACGAGCTAATGAATCGCCTTCTTTTTGCCACTGGATTTCCCAATCAAATTCGTCGTAACACTCATAATGATCAACTTTACGAAGATCCCACTGCCCCCCAGAAGCTCGTAGCATTGGTCCGGATAACCCCCAATTTATTGCTTCCTCTGCACCAACAATACCTATTCCTTCAACTCGTTCTAAAAAAATAGGATTTCGTGTAATAAGTTTTTGATATTCCGCAACGCCTGTTAAAAAATAATCGCAGAAATCCAAACATTTATCTATCCAGCCATGAGGTAAATCAGCAGCTACTCCTCCGATACGAAAATAATTATGCATCATTCTCATACCAGTGGCAGCTTCGAATAAATCATATACTAACTCTCTTTCTCGAAAAATATAGAAGAAAGGTGTTTGTCCACCAATATCTGCCATAAAAGGGCCAAGCCATAACAGATGAGAAGCTATACGGCTCAACTCCAACATAATTACTCTGATATAACTGGCTCTTTTCGGTACTTGAATATTTCCCAAGAGTTCTGGTCCGTTTACTGTTATTGCTTCTGTAAACATAGTAGCTAAATAATCCCAACGTGTTACATAAGGTAAATATTGTATAATTGTTCGGTTTTCCGCAATTTTTTCCATTCCTCTGTGTAAATAACCTAATATTGGTTCACAATCAATAACATCTTCACCGTCTAGAGTAACGATGAGTCGAAGAACGCCATGCATTGATGGGTGGTGGGGACCCATATTAACTATCATAAGGCCTTTTCTTGTTCTTGTAACTGGTACATTCATAGGGGATTCCTCGATTCATTCTTCCATGAATTACTGAAAACGAAAAGAAATTCATCCAAATTCACGATCTAATAAATAATAAATCAAATAATTCAAAACAAAAAAAAAAGACTCTTCAAATTAACGAATTTTTGACTCCCGAATACCCAGCTCAGTAATTAATTCTTTATAACGTACTTTCTTTTTATTTGCCAAATAAGACAAGAGCCGTTGGCGTTTTCCTAGTATTTTTCGTAAACCTCTTTGAGATAAATAGTCTTTTTTATGTAATTCCAAATGTGAAGTAAGTCTTCGTATCTTATTAGTGAAATTGACTATTTGAAATTCAACGGATCCCTTGTTTTCTTGTTGTGAAATACCTGAAATTAATGAATTTTTTATCATAAAATGAACCCTCCCCCCCCTTTTTTTTTCAAAAACTTTTATTAATCAGGATTTTATTAATCAGTAATTTTTATTAATCAGTAATAATAATTAATCAGTAATAATAACTAATGGAAGTGTTATTTAGAATAAATAAATATTAATGAATAAAAGAATCAATAATGGAATATTAATGAATAAAATAATAACTACTGGAATTGTTATTTAGAATAAATATTAACAAAGAAATAAAAAACGACTAATGAATAATGCCAGTTCGTTTGAATTTAGTATACACACTAATCTTCACTTCGTTATGAATTCCTAATGTTGTCAAATAAAATGTATTATTAATCAATCCAATTTTTGATTTTTTGTGTTAGAGATACAAAAAGATGGTATATTTCTTCGTTTACAAAAGAGAAAACTTTATACCTAAACATAAAACGAAAAAAAAAATCCGATTGATTGGTTTCTAGATCTAATTAATGTGTGATTGATTTATATGTATCAAAATAGCATATAGATGTAAAACAATACATGTACCCGTCTTTTTTTTTCTATACTAGATCAGAATGCTATGAGATATATGAAAAGAAAAAAACGTATTTTTATCGAATTTTCAATCGTGGATATATATTTATCCTTACCATACTGAAACGACTGGCATTATTGGTATCAAACCAATAGCGATTCATACAAGCTAAATCCTCTAGTCGATAGGTGGGCCAAAGAAAAAGCTTTAATTTAATTAGTTGATTTTTATCTCTATCAAAATGTTGGTTTTTATCCAAGAAGGTACCGCAGGTTTTTATCTTATTACCATTGCAATTTTCTGTATTTCTATGAATATCGTTTCCATTTTTTGAATTGAAAGAAAGTTGAATTCGCAATTCTCTACGACGTTTAGGGGATAAAATTGTTTCAGGAACAAGTAAATCATAATAATTTTTTTCTCTATTTCCAGTTATACTTTGATATCTCTCAAGAAATTGGGTAAAATTGTTTTGAATAACATAGCTTTTTTCTCTGTCTCTTTCATTAATTTCTTGTTTGCTCTTATGAATCACTAAAATGCCTACCGTTTGATACATAATAAATTGTCCATCATTTTTTACAGACAGACGCATTGGTTCAATAATCAATATTCCCTTTTTCATCAATTCTGTAAGAGTTAAATCTTTTTGAATCATTAGAATATCCAGACTCATTTCTCCTCTTTGAATAGAAGATATAATAATTTCTCGTGGATTTGTCAGTCTAAGCAGGAGACAGAATACTTTGATATTATTGATTATTTTTTGATTTAAAAAATCATCCCATCTTAATTGAAAAACTAAATGCTTTTTTAGGAAGGAATAAAGCTCTATTTGCGTATTACTTTTGTATTGTTTTTGCTTTCTATCTTTTTTCATGTTTGATCCCGCATAATCCTCTTCAAATTCTTTTTCTTGATTGGGGAAAATAGCTTCAAGATCCACTTTGTTCTCGGATTCTTTGTCTTCGTCGTAGTTTCGATTCTCAAATTCAATAGATTTTTTTTTTTTATTCGATAGTATAGAGATAAAAAAATCGCCATTTTCGTTGATTTTTTTTTTTTCATTAATATTTTCATTTCTATTCAAATTGAAAAAAAGGAAGTTGATTGGTATTATCCAAGGTTTTATCTCATATGTGTTGTAGAGTATCACAAATTTTTGAAAGAACCAAAGGTTCAAACTGGATATGGGATGATTTACGATTTCTTCATTCATTTCCACCCAATGGAATAGGTTTTTTTTTTTATTGGATGAATCGACTTCGTGATCTTGTTGAATCGTAAGAGAAAAAAGAGCGTTGTTATCCATTTTATCAATTATTTGATACTTATTAGTTCCAATTTGAATATTTTTTTTTTTTGTTCCGGTATCGACCCAGGACTCAAGATTGGCCTTATTTATATTTATAAGACAAAACTTGAGAATTCTCCAATCAAAATATTTTCTATGGGAGGGGTTCTCCGTCTCGATAATATCTTCTTCTGTTAGATAATTGTTGAGAGGAATATCTCCGAACATATCAACAAATTTTCTTTTAGTTGTGTTATAATTACAAGGAATCTCTTGCTTATTATTTACTTGTAATGTTGTTCCATAAATATATGAGTCTTTCTTATCTTCATAATTAATAGATTTATATAATAAAAGATTATATCTATAATTTTTTTTAAAATTCTCTTTTTGGCCCGGTAACGAGCTTGCTTTAAAATCATTTTGTTTTTCGTAATGAATTAATTGGTCGTTTTCATATAAATTCCATTTGTTTAAATCTTTATTTTGAACTATACAATGTTGATTAATTCTATTTTGCCATTTTTGTGGTAGTAATCTAAACCAGCTAACCTGAGATAAATTATATTTATATTGATAAAAACTGCTTAACCAGTTTTTCCATTGATTCATTACAGAATTGTTCCAATTTTTGTCTTTTAATTCAAACGGAAATAGCCCCTGTATTCCTATTTTTTTTTTAATTTTATTTTTAAGAAAAAGAGATTCTCCGTGATATTGAAGGGCGGATCTTAATTTATATAAGTTAATAACTTGGATTTTTGATAATTTATAAAAAACGTATGCTTGTGACAAGGAGGATACGTCACAGAAAATCTCTGAATTTTTATTAATAACGTAAATATTAAGTGATTTTTTGATAATCGAAAAAAAATCGCTTAGATTTTGATTTGTTTTATCAATTCTTTTGAAATTTTCTTTATTATTGGAAATGTATTTATTAATAATTTTTATTGTTGATTCAAGAAAAAGCTGTGTATTGATACGCGGAATTGTGATGGTACCTAAAAAGATATCTATGTATATCTTTTCAATCCAAATTTTTATAAAAAAATGGGATTTACGTCCTAATCGAGTATTTCTTCTTTTTAATATATGCGAAATATTTTTTGATGATTTGAATTTTTTAGCATTATAACTTATTTTGTTCGGGTTAATATTTATTTCTGAGTTTATCAATCTGTTTTTCTTTTCTTTTCTAATTTTTTCTATTTCATTTCGCATTGTATTTGTTTTAGTGGCCAAACCTTTCATTTTTTTTTCTGTCAGTGAATAATT